TTGGCTTGTTCGAAAAAAGCCTTGTTCTTTGGAAGATCTCTCTCGTGTCTGGTACTGCATGGTTACACTCTGCAAGAACTCCGAATCATTCTCTTGAAGCTCATCCTCTTTATGATAAATGATCCATTTGCCCCGAAATGACCCAGTCCAATAGGGAAATCCCAATTCAGTGGGCCTTTCGATACAATCAAATCGCCATATTCTAGGAGCCCAAACTATGTGATTGAATAAATCCTCCTCTATCTGTTGCGGATCGAGGGCCCCTTCCCCTTCTTCAAACTCCGATTCGTATTTTTCATATAGAAATCTCTGATCAACGATAGAACAAGATCCATTTTGCATCATATCTAACTGATTCCTTGGTTCGGACCGAAGAAGTAATGTCACTCGATTATTATCAAACTGACTGCAAGATTTTTCTGTCCGTGAGGATCCCGCCAGAGCCAGAGCGCCTTCTACTTCTAATAGTAATAATAGTAATAGGCCATGAACTAGATCAGAATCGTTCTCGACGAATCCATAAGAAGTGATCCAATTTTTTTCATCGTGTCTGGATGAAGACCAAAGATCTTGAGCGACCGATCCGGCAGAACAACTCAAAAGATAAAGAAGTATCGTTAATTTCTTCATGCTCGTTCCAAGTTCGAAGTACCATTTGTACAAATAAGAATCCCCTCCCTTACATGATTTCTTCTTCATATAGATAGATATAGGATCTATGGGGCAATTACTTAGAAGTACATTTTGTGTAACAGCCCTTCCTATCTGATAGAAAAGGATCCCACGATCCTGAACCGATCTTATCTGGGATCGAAAATCCCAAGTTTTTCTATGAAGAGCTGATCTAATTGTATTAGTTTCTATAATGGATTTCTTCTGTGTAATACTAATTGATAGGGCCTCATTTATAAGTGCTACAAGATCTCGCGCATTGGAACCCATGGTTATGGACCCGAATCCGTTAGTATGGAACATCTTCTTTTCCAAGTGAAATCCTCTAGTATATGAAAGAATGAAAAAGTGCTTTCGTTGTTGTGGAAGAAGAAGCCTTCGTATCTTAATGCATGTATTGAATTTATTTGGAGCTATTAGAGCGGGATCCACTTTTTGGGGAATATGAGTCGAAGCAATAACAAGAATCTTTCCAGTGGAACATCTTTCACAATCCCTGGAGAGATAGTTCTCTAATAGATCGAGGGATAAGTAATTCGACTCATTCACATGCAGATCATGAATGTTTGGAATCCATATTATGCAAGGAGACATTGCTTTTGCTAATTCGAATTGAAGGGTGATATCAAATCGGTCTATTTTCGTCGTCATATACATAGTTAGCACATTCGTCATAGTTAGCAGCTCCGTATCAATATCAAGGTCATCATTACTATCATCAATATCGTCACTATCATCAATATCGATATCATCAATAGGATAACCTTTAGGCTTGTCATCCAGGAACTTGTTCGGAAATACCGTAATGAAAGGAACATAGGAGTTTGTCGCTAGGTATTTGACCAAACAGGATCGTCCAGTTCCTATAGAACCTATCACTAAAATACCTCTAGAAGGGGATAGGGCTAAGCGGAGCGAAAAGGGTTTTCCATGAGGAGATGGGGAATGAAAAATATTAGCCCCACACAAGGTTTGTGAATAAGTGATTGTATGATAATGAGCAAGGAATATCCGTCTTTCTGCTAAACAGGATCTATTGAACTCATAATTCATTAGATCCTTTTGATGAATGTCAACTAAGTATCGTAAGGAAATTGATCCCGGTTGTTCAATCATTTGATAACCAGAGTCATTCTTTGATAAATGATCACTATGAGTCAGACTCAATAGAATTTGATCAATCCTTTTTTCTGTCGTTAAGGTGGAGAACTGAACCAAGAATTCTCTTTCTTCATCATCAATCGAATCACTGTTCGCGACCCAGAATTCTATTTTATCATCAATCCAATCACCGTTCACGTTTTTTCTTTTTCTTATCAATGAATAGATCTCTTTACTTGTACGACTTAGATGTCTCGTATTTCTCGAAAAAATGATTCGATTGATGGGATTTGGTATGATACTTACAAGATCGATGAGATTGATCTTCCAATATTTCTTCTTAGAACGTATTGATTTGACCCCATAAGCGGGACCACCACCCAATAGCATGTTGCCACCAGAAGCAGAACCCCGTATTTCTTCCAGAGAATCTCCTAATTGTTCCAGAACAACTAGAAAGAGATTCTTTAACCAGAAAGGATTCAGTTCAGATGTAGGATACCTATCCAGAAGTTTTCGAAATTCCATCATGTATGATGGAATCATCAAAGATTTGATCTTTTCTAACTCTGTCTGTAACTCACTAGAGGCTCGGGAAACAAAGAGAAGATGTATACGAACGAGATATCCAGCAACAAGAAGAAGGAAAAAGATGGAATAGAGGAACTCCCGAGCATTTGTTGATCTCAGATGTGCCCATATCAATGGAACGGGTGACTCATTATTT